TAAGTACTTGCTCTTAATCGACTTGGTGAGAAACACGGGTCGGTTCGTTAATATTTTCTTAGGTGTTGCCTGTCTCTACTCTTTAGGCAGAATGCCTTTACTCATTTTGCCAAATCCACTGACCCTAACCCACGCCCCACATATGCGAACCAGTTGGCTAGACAGACAGTCCGGAGAAGCTAAAACTTACTGGGAGGAAGAGGAAGAGGAAGAGGAAGAGGAAGAGGAAGAGGAAGAGAAAGAGGAAGGGGAGGCTCCACTAAAAAAAGCGCTAGTCCAAGAAAAGATGCCTAGCCCGCGTTGGGGATTGGATCCGGATGAAGAAAAAGATCAAAAATTCTACAAACCGCTTGAAGAACTGGTTGGGAGAAGTTTTTTCTCTCCTTGGGAATGGATTCGGCCATTACGATACATAGGCAATCAACACTTTGAGGCGGCTGTAAGAAAGGAAACTTCACAATATTTTTTTGATACATGCCGAAGTGATGGAAAAAAAAGAATATCTTTTACAGATCCTCCTAGTCTTTCTAGTTTTAAGGAACTGACGAAAGGGACGATATCTTCGTCCACAGTAGAAAAACTCTCCTTTGATAAACTAGACAAAGATTGGCTTGATAAGAACAAACAAAGAAAAAACGACTTAAATAATGAGTTTATAAAGAGAATTGAGGCTCTAGACACGGGATTTCTTTTTGTAGATATACTCGAAAAAAGGACTCGGGTTTGTATTGATAAAAAACAAAAAACCTGCCTACCAAAAAGGTATGATCCTTTGTTGAATGGGCCCGCTCGTGGAAGAAGCCAAACGAGTAGTAGTACTGGATCATTCAAAAAGCTTCTCGAAGAAAAGGATAAAAGCGAAGAAGAGAAGAAAATCGAAAAAGAAAATAAAAAAAAAGAAGAAGAGAAGCAAAAAGAAGAAAAAAAGAAAAAAAGAAGAGAAGAAAATAAAAGAAGAAGAGAAGAAAATAAAAGAAGAAGAGAAGAAAATAAAAGAAGAAGAGAAGAAAAGAAAAGAAGAAGAGAAGAAAAGAAAAGAAGAAGAGAAGAAAAGAAAAGAAGAAGAGAAGAAAAGAAAAGCAAAAAAGAGAAGAAAAGCGAAGAAGAGAAGAAAAAAGAAGAAGAGAAGAAAAGAAAAGAAGAAGAGGGACAGAAAAGCGAAGAAGACGAAGAAGAGGGACAGAAAAGCGAAGAAGACGAAGAAGAGGGACAGAAAAGCGAAGAAGACGAAGAAGAGGGACAGAAAAGCGAAGAAGACGAAGAAGAGGGACAGAAAAGCGAAGAAGACGAAGAAGAGGGACAGAAAAGCGAAGAAGAGAAGAAAAGCGAAGAAGAGGGACCGAAAAGCGAAGAAGAGAAGAAAAGCGAAGAAGAGAAGAAAAGCGAAGAAGAGGGACCGAAAAGCGAAAAAGAGAAGAAAAGCGAAGAAGAGGGACCGAAAATCAAAGAAGAGAAGAAAAGCGAAGAAGAGAAGAAAAAAGAAGAAGAGAAGAAAAGAAAAGAAGAAGAGAAGAAAAGAAGAGAAGAAAAGAGACTTCTTAAATTGCGTGCATTTCATGAAAAAGTCCACAATGTAATTCAGTCTCGTCGAAGAAAAACGAATGTAACTTCCAAATCTCGTCGAAGAATCCACGCTGGAACTACACAATATAAACTTAAGCAAATCCTTGCTCTAAATCAAATTCATGAGACCCTTTTGCCAGGTTTCCTTTTCGATTCCCCAAAATATGAAGAGAGAATGTTAGCAATACTAAAAAGCAAAACACGAAAACTAAGAGTAGAAGGAAAATTCGATTCTAATCCTTTGGTAAAATTTTTTTCTAAGCCTTGGGAAAAAGGGTGGAGAAGAATTGATCGGAAGCGGCGAAAACAAAAAAGGCTAGCTCAACCAAGGAAGTATCTTTTGGGAGAAGCTTTGGGACTAGATAAAATCAAGCACGACGCCCCTCGCTGGTCATACGTGTTATTCCGCGAGATCGCATACGAACTGAGCGTAGGCACTGTGGTCGATCGGAAAGATGAGGAGTTTGATATTGCATCAGCAGTATTCAAATATGAAACTTTTTTGAATACGCAGACTGAAAATTTCTATAACAACGCGCTTTGTCCAAGGAAGAAGATTGATGAGGAGCTTGCTAAGGAGATTGATAATAAGGTTAAGGATGATCTTGTGAAGAGTGGGGGAGACCCTAATAGTATTGACATGGCGAGAAGCTTTAGGCATAAACGCCTTAGCCCCGACCCCACCGAGCAGACGGATTTCTTTAGGACCTCCTTGAGAGGGGCGCGCGAACAACATTGGCTGCAGGATCAAATCAGAGGTGCTATGATCCCCCAAAGGCGTAAAAACGGAGTTGTTGTAAGACGGATTGAAATGTTTCCGCATTCCCCTCTTTTTTTGGGCTTCTTAAAAAGTAGACTGTCTATTTATTTACGAGTCGTGAAACCCCTTGTTTTGAAAATGCAAAATTTGATGCATAGGTTTGGAATCAAAAAAGGGGACCTTTTCACTCGTAAGGAACGTAAGAAAGAACAGACAAAAACAAAAAGGAAGACAAAAAGGAAGATAGACGAAAAAAAAAGCAAAGCATTGAAAGAACGGAAAGGATTGAAAAGAATCAAAAAAGATCAAAGCGAACTAGAGGCCGAGGCCGAAGAAGAGAGGTCACGGATTGACGGAATAGATGCATGGATGGAGCTTTATTATGGACTAGGAGTAAGAGGTCTCGTATTAATTTATAACTCCTATTTTAGAAAATATATTGCATTGCCTTTAGCGATAATAGCTAAAAATATTGGCCGTATCTTATTTTTGCAGCAGCCCGAGTGGGCTGAGGATAGAGAGGACTGGGAAAACGAGACTCATCTTTTATGCAACGATGACGGTTCTTCTTTAGGCGGCATATCCAGCATGAACTTGCCGGACGAGTGGTGGGAATACGGTTTTCAGGTCAAAGTTTTATGGCCTTTAGAGTTGAAACCTTGGCACACAGCGGCTGATAGACAAAAGCTACCCAACGATTATGCTTTTTTAAGGTCTTTCTGGGGACTAGCTGACTATCCTTGGGGTGGTCCCCGACCCGACCGTTCCTTTTCCATTTTTTGGGGGCCCATTTTTAAAGAACTAGGCAAAGAAAGTCAAAGATTAGTAGAACAAAAATTGAACGAGAGCGACTTTCTACTTAAAATAAAAAGCGTTTTCACCCAAAAAATAAAACCAAATTTTGTTAGAGTTCTACGAGACTCAAAAGAAAGCATAAAACGGCTTATCAAAGAGGTTCAAGTTCTAAAAAGCGAAATTTGGCAAAAAATAAAACCAAATAAAAGTGAAACTCAAAAAGAAAAAGATTCTATAATCAGCAATGAGATAATTAATGAATCATTGAGTCAAATTCGATCGACAGCTTGTACAAATTCAGAAGAAAAAATACAAAATCTGATTAATAGAACAAGCACAATCAAAAATCAAATAGAAAGAATTACAAAAGAAAAACAAAAAGTAACTCTAGGACTAAATAATAGTCCTAACAACAAAAATCAAAAGAATAATGTAGAATCACCAAAAAAGATTTGGAAAATTGTAAAAAGAAGAAATGTTCGATTAATAAGTAAATGGAATTATTTGCAAACTATTTTCATTGAAAAAATATACAAAATATACCTAGATATCTTTCTATGTATCATTAAGATTCCTAGAATCAATTTAACAAAAAAAATTTTTGAGAAAGACATTGCCAATACTGAAACAAATCAAAAAAGAATTACCTTGAGTTCGACTATAAAAAATATAAATAAGCAGAAGTCACAGATTGTTCAGAAATTTTCTTCCTTGCCAGATTTATCTTCCCTGTCACAAGCATATGTATTTTACAAATTAGCACAAACCCTAGTTAGTGATGAGTTAAGATCTGTTCTTCAATATCGCGGAACGTCTTTTTTTCTTAAGACTGCAATAAAGGATTCTTTTGAAAGACAAGGAATATTGCATTCCGAATTAAAGCATAAGAAACTTCGAAATTTTGGAACGAATCCATGGAAAAACTGGTTAAGAGCTCATTCTCAATACAATTTAGCTAAGTTTGGATGGGCTCTATTAAGCTCACAAGACTGGCGAAATGGAGTCAACCAACGCCATACGCCTCAAAATAACGATTTAAATAAAGGGGATTCATATGAAAAAGACCCATTACTTCATTCCAAAAAACAAGATGATTCTGAAGTCTATTCATTAGTAAGAAATCAAAAAACTAAGTTTCATAAAAACTATAAATATGATCTTTTAGCATATAAATACATTTCTTCTGAAACTAAGAAGGACTCCTCTATTTCGAAATTTCCATTCCAAGTAACTAAGAACCAAGTAAATAAGAACCAAGAGATCTACACCGATATGCCAGAGCATTTATTTCTCAAGACTTATCTCAAAAATTATCTAGACAAGAATTCTATAGACAATTATCTAGAAAAGAGTTCTATGTTTCGGAAAAACGATCGAAATAGAAAATATTTGGATTTTGATTGGAAACTTTTCGAAAAAGTTCTAGTCAATTTTGAGGCCGGGATAAAGATCGACCCTAACGATAATACAAATACTAAGATTGGGACTAAGAATTCTCAAAAAATGGAGAATGAGAATAGAGGTCTTATTTCTCGAAGGAGAAAATATTATACAAAATATTCTAGAAAATATTTGGATTTTGATTGGAAGCTTTTCGAAAAAGTTCTAGAAAATTTTGAGGTCGGGATAAAGATCCACCTTAACGATAATACAAATACTAAGATTGGGACTAAGAATTCTCAAAAAATGGAGAATGAGAATAGAGGTCTTATTTATGGTATCCTTCCAAAAAGGGAAGAGGATAAAGAACTCAAAGAAGATCCAGAACTCAAAGAAGATCCAGAAATCAAAGAAGACAAAAAAAGCTTTTTTAATTGGATGGGAATGAATGAAGAAATCTTAAAGGAACCCAGAGCGAATTCGAATAAGGAACCCAGAGCGAATTCGAATGAGGAAGATTCGAATCAGCAAGATTGGTTCTTCCCAGAATTTCTGCTACTTAAGAAGACATATCAAATGAACCCGTGGGTTAGACCAATGGACTTACTTCTTTTAGATTTGAAAGGAAAAGAAGAAGAAGAAGAAAATGTTCGTAAAGAAGAAGAAAATGTTCGTAAAGAAGAAGAAGAAGAAGAAAATGTTCGTAAAAACATCAAAGACATCGAAAAATTTCTTAGAGAATATTATGAAAACATCGAAGAAAATGTTCGTATTAAAGAAGAAGAAAATGTTAATAAAGAAGAAGAAAATGTTAATAAAGAAGAAGAAAATGTTCGTAAAAAAGAAGAAAATGTTCGTAAAAAAGAAGAAGAAGAAGAAGAAGAAAATGTTCGTAAAGAAGAAGAAGAAGAAAATGTTCGTAAAAAAATCAAAGACATCAAAGACATCAAAAATTTTATTAGAAAACATTATGAAAACATCGAAGACATCAAAGACATCGAAGAAGTTATTAGAGAACATTATGAAAAAATCGAAGAAATCAAAGACATCGCAAAATTTCTTAGAGAACATTATGAAAAAGAGTTCAGTAAAAAAGAAACACAATACCGGAGGGACTCGCCGAGGTTAATAAGTTTCCGTACCCTTGCATTGGGGTATTTGGGTTATAACATCGACTCCGATCTGCAAGGTGAGGAGGATATCATCGAGCAGATGAACTTACTGCAGATGGTGGGTAAGACAAGAGGGCGTTTACAAAGTAAACGAAGGCTTTTAGCCTATATGAAACTGGGAGATCTGCCGCTAGACACACTTGTAGGTCATTTTGAGTCAACTTTTACTTTATTTAACTGGATGGAATCTGGTTTGATGCAGTTCCAACCCCTATTAACTTCGTCTCTACACGATCTGGAAGAATTTCTTATGTATCAAGCCATAGGTATTTCATTAGTTCATAAGAGTAAGCAACAAACTACTCAAAAGAGTAAGCAACAAACTAATCAAAGATACGGAAAACAAAAATCTGTTGATAAGGATAATTTGGATTTGCTTGTTCCTGAAATGATTTTATCGTCTAGACGTCGTAGAGAATTGAGAATTCTCAATTCTTTAAATTTCAATTTCAAGAATAGGAATGGTGTGGATAGAAATCCAGTATTTTGCAAGGAGAACAACATAAAAAGCTGGGGTCAATTTTTGGATGAAAGTAAAGACCTTGATAGAGATAAAAATGAATTAATTAAACTAAAGTTCTTTCTTTGGCCTAATTATCGATTAGAAGATTTAGCTTGTATGAATCGCTATTGGTTTGATACCAATAATGGCAGCCGTTTCAGTATGTTAAGGATATATATGTATCCACGATTCAAAATTCGGTGATGGTACATTTTTCCTATATATTCTGGACCATATATGTTATATGCAAGCAACCAGATGCACATTTGCCCTGTCTTACATCATAGGATACTGCGATACTAAGTTAAATGACAAATAAATTAGATCTAGAAATAAAGCAACAGAATCTTCGTACTAAAAAACTATTCGCTTTTCTGAGTGTAAAAATGTACCATCCACTATCCGAATCAAATTCAAAATTGCTTCATTGAGAAACTCAGTAAAAATAATGCCAGAAATTCCGATTGTTGTGTATACTACATTCAAATTTCTGGCATTATTATTACTGATCAATAAAATTCATATCTGTAAAAAGGGGAGGGAAAAATTCTTTATATGGTCAAAAATGCATTCATTTCAATTATTTCGCAAGAGGAAAACAAAGAAAACAGAGGGTCTGTTGAATTTCAAGTAGTCAGTTTCACCAATAAGATAAAGAGACTTACTTCACATTTGAAATTGCACAAAAAAGACTATTTATCTGAGAGAGGTCTGCGTAAAATTCTGGGAAAACGTCAACGGCTGCTGGCTTATTTGTCAAAAAAAACTAGAGTACATTATAAAGAATTCAAAGAATTAATCGACCAGTTGGAGAACAAAAAAACTAGAGTACATTATAAAGAATTCAAAGAATTAATCGACCAGTTGGAGAAAAAAACTCGTTAATTTGAAGAGTTATTTTGAATTTGATTCGCTTAAATTTTGATGAACTTCTTTTCGCTTTCAGCAATTCATGGAAGAATGAATCAGGAAAAAACCTATGACTGTACCAGCTACAAGAAAAGACCTCATGATAGTCAATATGGGACCTCACCACCCATCAATGCATGGTGTTCTTCGACTCATTGTTACTCTAGATGGTGAAGATGTTATTGACTGTGAACCAATATTGGGTTATTTACACAGAGGGATGGAAAAAATTGCCGAAAACCGAACAATTATACAATATTTGCCTTATGTAACACGTTGGGATTATTTAGCTACTATGTTCACAGAAGCAATAACTGTAAATGCACCAGAACAGTTAGGCAATATTCAAGTACCTAAAAGGGCCAGCTATATCAGAGTCATTATGTTGGAGTTAAGTCGTATAGCTTCGCATTTGTTATGGCTTGGCCCTTTTATGGCAGATATTGGCGCACAGACCCCCTTCTTCTATATTTTTCGAGAAAGAGAATTGATATATGACCTATTCGAAGCTGCCACCGGTATGCGAATGATGCATAATTATTTTCGTATCGGAGGAGTCGCTGCTGATTTACCTCATGGCTGGATAGAAAAATGTTTGGATTTTTGCGATTATTTTTTAACAGCGATTTCTGAATATCAAAAGCTTATTACACGGAATCCTATTTTTTTAGAACGGGTGGAAGGAGTAGGCATTATTGGCGAAGAGGAAGCAATAAATTGGGGTTTGTCGGGACCAATGCTACGAGCTTCTGGAATACAATGGGATCTTCGTAAAGTTGATCATTATGAGTGTTACGACGAATTCGATTGGGAAGTCCAATGGCAAAAAGAGGGAGATTCATTAGCTCGTTATTTAGTAAGAATCGGTGAAATGACAGAATCTATCAAAATTATTCAACAGGCTCTAGAAGGAATTCCGGGGGGGCCCTATGAGAATTTAGAAATCCGACGCTTTGATAGAGTAAGGGATCCCGGATGGAATGATTTTGACTATCGATTCATTAGTAAAAAACCTTCTCCGACTTTTGAATTGTCGAAGCAAGAACTTTATGTCAGAGTCGAAGCGCCAAAAGGAGAATTGGGCATTTTTCTGATAGGAGATAAGAGTGTTTTTCCTTGGCGATGGAAAATTCGCCCACCCGGTTTTATCAATTTGCAAATTCTTCCTCAGTTAGTTAAAAGAATGAAATTGGCCGATATTATGACGATACTAGGTAGTATAGATATCATTATGGGAGAAGTTGATCGTTAAAATGATAATTGATACAACAGAAGTACAAGCTATCAATTCTTTTTCTAGATTGGAATCCTTAAAAGAGATCTATGGGATCTATGGGATCATATGGATGCTTGTCCCTATTTTGACTCCTGTATTAGGAATCACAATAGGTGTACTAGTAATTGTTTGGTTAGAAAGAGAAATATCTGCAGGGATACAACAACGTATTGGCCCTGAATACGCCGGACCTTTGGGAATTCTTCAAGCTCTAGCAGATGGTACAAAATTACTTTTCAAAGAGAATCTTCTTCCATCTAGAGGAGATACTCGTTTATTCAGTATCGGACCACCCATAGCAGTCATATCAATTTTACTAAGTTATTTAGTAATTCCTTTTGGTTATCACCTTGTTCTATCCGATCTCAGTATCGGTGTTTTTTTATGGATTGCTATTTCAAGTATTGCCCCCGTCGGCCTTCTTATGTCAGGATATGGCTCAAATAATAAATATTCCTTTTTAGGTGGTCTACGAGCTGCTGCTCAATCAATTAGTTATGAAATCCCATTAACCCTATGTGTGTTATCAATATCTCTACGTGTGATTCGTTAAGACACAAAATCCCCCCTATCTCTTTTCTTTCTAGGACGGAAGTGTCATGAGTTGAATATCTATTTTCATTTTTTATTCATCATTCGAGGGTTGATGAACTAAACCAGATAGTTATATGAGTGAAAGAAACCGCTTAGAAATTTGCAGTAAAAGATTGAGTCTCATTTCCTATGTACAAGAGTTAAGTAAAAGTAAATATAAGCATTAGAGGCTGTTTACCCCAAGATTGGTTGATTAGTCATCATGGCTTGAAGCGGGTTCAAAAGATCAACCGTATGGGGTTTTTACTATCTATTAGCGTACGTATTACCCTAACGTGGATTGACAAAAATGAGTGGATAGTTAGGAACACCAAGATACACAAAGGATTCGTAATAGGGATTATGTAAGTTATTCAACAGTCTTTTTCTGTGCATAAAAGGAATTCAAATTGGGGCTTTAAATTGGTAGAAATGATCAAGGAGTACTCCTCACGATTCCGATCCAGAGTATGCTTCTATCCACCGATTAAGTAAATAACTATCAAGAACGAAGTAATCCTTTAACTTTGTTTAAAGTCCCCTTTTTTGAGAAAGGAGAATAGGAACGAAAAAAAAAAAAAGAAAATAGAAAGAGTGGATGTAATTGCACTAGAAAGACCGAGATCTTTGTCTAGTTGTTTTTCGTACTTGAAAACACTAGGTTGAAATATCGATTGATATTGCTACAAGAAACATTTTATTCACGGATTAAGTTATTACTCGCCAAAGAAAAATGCAAATTATTTAAAGATAAGATCAATTCAGAAGCACTCTTTTTATTAGAAATATAGCAGACAGAATTCCATTGTCTAATTGGGGACCTTACGATAGATTTTGCCTCTATCTATCCTACAAACATATCCAAATAAAGAATAGCGAACGGGTCCTTAGATTTATTTGTGACCTTCGAGGAGCCGTATGAGATGAAAATCTCATGTACGGTTTTGGAATAGCGATGGGAACAGTGATGTTATCATCGACTACGATTATCTAACAGTTCAAGTACAGTTGATATAGTTGAAGCGCAGGCAAAACATGGTTTTTGGGGATGGAATTTGTGGCGTCAACCT